GTTTTCTACTAGCGGCTTTAACTATAACCTCGGCTCTATTTATTGGTCTGAGTAAGATAGGACTTATTTGAAATTAATTGAATGAATAATTCATAAAAAGAAACCCTTCTGTGGTATTCCACATATTGTCTAGTTCCTTACCGTACCACGTTAATTACCAATTATTGGTTATTGAGATTCCTAGGCAAGGCAGATTAATATTTAGGAATAGATATTACCTCTCTTTTTAACCTTTCAAATAAAAAAAAAAAATAAATAAAATTCAAATGATTGAAGTCTTTCTATTTGGAATCGTCTTAGGTCTAATTCCTATTACTTTGGCTGGATTATTCGTAACCGCCTATTTACAATACAGACGTGGTGATCAGTTGGACCTTTGATTAATTAACATCTCTTTTTTTAACTGACCCCTCCCTTCTTTAATTTAATCCGAGGGGGAGGTCAGGGTCAAATTCAGATTGCTGTTCAATTATTTCAGTTCAGTGTGTATGGTTTTAGATCTAAGACGACAAGAGCGGAATCACGCTCTGTAGGATTTGAACCTACGACATTGGGTTTTGGAGACCCACGTTCTACCGAACTGAACTAAGAGCGCTTTCTTATCACAACGAAAAAGGCTGGAAATAAGGAGATTCTCTTTTTTTACCCCAACAATTCTTGTATGTGTATACTATCATATATCATAAAATAGAAATTTATGTATGTCAAAATGAAATCGATCGAAAAAAAAAAAAAAAAGATCTCGCGTTACTGCTGCTCTGAGCGGTAATTGGTAGGGATGACAGGATTTGAACCCGTGACATTTTGTACCCAAAACAAACGCGCTACCAAGCTGCGCTACATCCCTTTCAATTGGCCTACAATATCATTGTAAAGAATCCCTGTCTTGTTTTCCACATCCTTATTTTTTATTCCCTCTAGTGATATGCAAAATGGATCTTGCCTTTTCTTGTTTTTGGTCTCATATCATATACCATATAATAATAATAAATTATTATTTTTCTTGGGAATTCGCAGGTGTAAAGTGACCCTTTTTCTGTTTTAAGAAAAAAAAAAAGAAAATAAAATCTTATATACCGAATCATTGCGCATTTCAATTTGAATTAGGGATTCCGCGCACAAATACAAGTGGGCCTTTAACTACATATACATCTCTTACCATAATATATTCCAATAGGGAATACAAAAACAAAAAAGAAGGAGGATTTTCAATGCGAGATCTAAAAACATATCTTTCCGTGGCACCGGTACTAAGTACTCTATGGTTCGGGTCTTTAGCAGGGTTATTGATAGAAATCAACCGTTTATTCCCCGACGCATTGACATTTCCTTTTTTTTCATTCTAGTTATTGAACTGGAACGGGGTGAAGAAGATTAGAGCTAGAATCAAATATTTGTGACTAATCTCTCTTTCCCCTCTTTTCGTTTTTTTGTTTTACAATTAGAAAGAAGGAAAGCGAAAGAAAAAAGGTGGCTTCAACCTCAGCGAAACCCGGGTTCAGGCTCCGATTAAATTAATTATTAATTATCCAGTTAAAAGCAAATAGACAGGTAAAAGAAAACGGAAATCGAAATATGGCTAGGGTAAGAGTATCCTCCACTACAAGATCCTTAAATGAAATACTGGACTGCGATTTAGCAATATAGTTAGAAATTCTTGTATTACTTATTATTTTTTATTTTGATTTCCTATTTATTTACTATATTGATTGCAATAAAATCTTTATTTCATAAGTTTTTTTTGAGTGGTTAGCAACTTCTATTTTTTTGTCCCGTGCTTCTTATTCGTTGCGGGTCGGAAAATAGAAAAGTTGGGTGAATCAAAAACCCCAAGGAGGTTCATGGCCAAGGGTAAAGAGGTCCGAGTAAGGGTTATTTTGGAATGTACTAGTTGTGTTCGAAACGGTGTTAATAAGGAATCAAGGGGTATTTCCAGATATATTACTCAAAAGAATCGACACAATACACCCAGTCGATTGGAATTGAGAAAATTCTGTCCCTATTGTTACAAGCATACACTTCATGGGGAGATAAAAAAATAGATAGAGTCAAGCCGCGTGCTTTTGTGTCACCCTTCCAAGGGACATGAAAAACTAATCTAGATATATATCTAGATTATTTCATATATTTTAATAAAAACAAATAAATAAATCTAGACAAACCAAATCCTATAATTGATTCTATAAATCATTTTTTGATTTCATCGAAATGGGATTTTAGGGATAAGGAATAAACAAATTATGGATAAAACCAAGCGACTCTTTCTTAAATCCAAGCGATCTTTTCGTAGGCGTTTGCCCCCGATCCAATCGGGGGATCGAATTGATTATAGAAACATGACTTTAATTAGTCGATTTCTTAGTGAACAAGGAAAAATATTATCTAGACGGGTGAATAGATTGACCTTAAAAGAACAACGATTAATTACTATTGCTATAAAACAAGCTCGTATTTTATCTTCGTTACCTTTTCTTAATAATGAGAAACAATTAGAAAGAAGTGGGTTGACCGCTAGACCTCCCGGTCTTAGAACCAGAAAAAAATAGGCTTACTCTTCAATTAAATAAAAATTCCAATCCGAACTCAAACACAGATGGATGTTTTGTTCAAAAAATCTGTGAAGCAGCCGTGCCGTAAGAAAAAAAAAAAAAAAAGAATTGGGAAAGAAGAATAAAATCAATCTTTTTTTTTTATTGAGCGTGTTCGCTCATTTTGACGACTTTATCATATTATTTCTACTCTACCTTCCTCTTACTGGAGTTCATTCTCCAGAGAACTCCGTTTAAAAATTATAATGGATTCCTTCCAATTTCCTTATTTTATAATCTCATTGGAAATCATATAAAGACAATTCCTATTTGATATAGCTATTTGTGCAAGTATCTTACGATTAAGAACCAACTGCGCCTTATACAGATTGTATATTAATCTACTATAACTATAGGATACCAGATTTCCGCGAATTACTGCATTTATTCGGGTGATCCACAAACGACGAAAATCTCTTTTTTTCCTATCTCTATCGCGATGAGCCGAAACCAAAGCTCTTATTTTCTGTTGAGTAATTGTTCGGCTAAGTCGTGAATGAGCCCCGCGAAAGCTTGATACAAATAAACGCATTTTTGTTCTACGTCTCCGAGCTATATATCCTCGTCTAATTCTGGTCATTGAATAAATGAAACTTTGATGAATAACTAATTGATTTCCTTTCTTTCAGTTATTCTTTTCCCCTTTCCTAGTCTATTAATAACAAAACGGACTCTTCCAATTTATAAAATCAAAATTCCAATGGCTTTTGCTACTCTAACCTTCCCGACCACGCTTTTACCTTTTGTCGAGGCATTGGAAAGAAAATAGTAAAAAAAAAAACGAAAGTAGTAAATAGATAAAGAAATTGTGGGTTCCATCGTCTCTATGATTACTTCTTAAACGGTGAGGCCCTCTCTATACACCGGAGCCACTTCCTTCATTTAATCAATTCTATTGGTAACTTGTACAGTTACCACTCTTCGGCTCTACCCATGAATTTTCTAGTAATAGGTCTTTCATAACGAGATAGACCTTATACAGTAACGGTATTTAATTATGAAGATTGGTGGGGTAGCTGACCTTGTTAGTCCGTTCTTGCAAGAGTAGAAAGATAATCTTTCTGCTTTTTTATAGTATTTCCCCCGCTTAATGGATAACTATTTGTTACCAATGGGGAATTCTTTCTCACCTTAAATTAATTGCAAATTGAGGTGGTGGAATTTGCGCCAGTGGAAACCATAAATTTCATACACAATAGAAAGATATGATAGATCGATCTTTTTTTAGATAGTGAATGGAGTTCTTCTTCTTCTATTCTATCCGATTCACAGGTACTGATCATTGATACTTAAAAAAGGGTTTCTTTCTTTTGGTTTGTCTCAGCCCATGATTGAAACGAGTCGCACATACACCCTTGTACATGTTCCTCGGCGCTGAGGACATCCCCGCAGAGCGGGGGATTTGGTAACATTTCTGATTGGCTGTCTTGGGTTTCTAATAAGTTGTTTAATAGTTGGCATGCTGAATTATCCATTATGGGCTGGTTTAGATCGATCCTAACCGGATGATTATGAATTTCTTCTGTTTAATAGAATATTAAACCCTTAAGAAGTGACTGCTATGTTTTATCCAACCGCTACAAGATCAACAAGTCCATGAGCTTGGGCTTCTGTTGCTGACATAAAAGTATCCCTTTCCATGTCTTCGGATACAACCCATAAGGGCTTGCCCGATCTTTGTACATAAACCATTGTAAGGATTTCGCGCAGTCTCAGTAGTTCTTCCGTATCCAGGATAAATTCTCCCGTTTGTGCCCCATAAAAAGCGCCAATAGGTTGATGGATCATGACCCTGATGATATATTATAACATAATAAAAGGTTCCTCTATCTCGCACGATTCGGCGAGGGGAAGAGATAAAGAAAAAGATAGAATTGAACAACCGTACGGGCACTTTTTTGCATTGCATACGGCTCGCCAATGGAATTTTCTTTTTACCCTTCATCAAACAAGGATAAAAAGGGGGTTCTATTATACCCAGATGGGTAAATGATCCAATTACCACCCTTCTTTTTTTTTGAGGAGTTCAAAAATACTATGATGGCTCCGTTGCTTTATATATTTATTTCTTTTGTGATTCAGCAATCCCAAAGTTTCTTTTTTTTTTTTTCAAATCAAAATAAAAAAAGAAATAAATCAAAAATAATCTTCTTTTTTTATTTTCGTACTCTTTCATACCATAAATCTTGTTAATTGTTAATTGTTAAGAACCTTTCGGCGTGAAAAAGGTGTGTGGCGCTGCAATAGGCCTCCGATAGGTAAGATAAACTCGGAATACCCCTTCTTTATCTCATACTACTGCTTCGATACATAATCAAATATTTTGAAAAAAAAAAACACTAACAATTTTCATATCGAATTCGAAGTGCCATGCTATTATTACTTAATATTAAGAATTCATATGGCGAAGGCATAGTCTTCTTTTTTCTCTCAAATAAAAAACTCATTGGCGCCAAGCGTGAGGGAATGCTAGACGTTTGGTACTTGCTCCGGCGGCCAGGAGAAAAGACCCCATGGAGGCGGCCAATCCCATGCATATTGTCTGTACATCGGGTCGCACAAATTGCATAGTATCATAAATTGCTATCCCGGGTATTACCCATCCGCCAGGAGAGTTGATAAATAAATACAAATCCTTGGTCTCGTTCTCTATACTGAGATATACCATAATACCAATAAGTTGATTCGAGATATCGCTCTCAACCATTTGACCTAAAAAAAGTAATCTTTCTCGATAAAGTCGGTTGATTAGGATAAAACAGTATCCCTTCGGAGCCGTACAGGCATCTTTTGATGCATACGGTTCAACAAAACTTGCGAAAAACAAATCAATGTGTAGCTCCTAGCCCCTTTCCTTTCTTTTTTCCTCGCTTCTATCGAGGGGCTTTTCTTCCGGTTTTCAAGAACGCTGAGTTTAGCCGGTTTCCTAGACCTATAATATTCTAATATAAAAAAGAAATTCACTAAACTTATCGACTTATCGAACTAACTTTTCATTGATGTATTTTTTCATCGAGATCCGATCCAAAAATCACGATGCCATTTTCTTGTTCCTGAATTGAATGGGCTTCTTCCATTTTTTTAGGTTTAGGCTCTACTCCGAGTAAGGATTCGCCCGATTTTGATTTGCACATATAAGACAAATGACCCCAATACCACGTCTCTTTTTTGCTATGACTTACCCCTTTTTTAATTCATTTCTTTCATGTCTTCCGCCAAATATTTGACATATTCATCATATTTAGCATTCCGTTGATTAACGTTTGAGATCGCTTTTCGAATAAAGGAATCGTTTATGATATAAGTAATAATCATAGATATATTACCAATTGGGTTTTTCTAAACGGAGCCTGGATACCTCATTTTATTGGTCCAGCCAAGACGACCATAAAATTGATTTATTGCTAATATTAATCTGGATGCTTCCTCACGAAATAGATCTAATTGCACTTCATTGCATTTCACGCTACAAATTTTTGATAATTCAATCAATTTTTTGGGCGAAACAGAGGATATCTCGATCGGGGGAGAGAACGGGGAAATCCCATATGACCCAATAGATCTGACAAGTCGCACTATATGTCAACCCAAGATGGATGCTTGTCCCCGGGACTTCGATAAGGTACTTTTGGAACACCAATAGGCATAAAATGAAAGAAAAAAGAATTAAGTACTCTAGTTCACTTTGATGTGGAAGCGTAATAATGGGCTTCTTGTCTTAATACTAGTGGCCGTTATCTTAGTTTATACATAGATTGACGAAGTTCATAAAATAAAGGAAAATTCTTACGAATAAGTCTTTTGAATGATGACCAAATATGGATACATTCGCTCATAGAAAAGGGAATCAACCCCCATTGCGTATTGGTACTTATCGAGTATAGAATAGATCTGCTTCTCTTTTTTCCTACGAACCGAACTCTTCCATTATTACTAAAAGAATAGAACAAATATTAATATTAATCCCTTTTTCGAGATAATCCCCTGAAAAAAGGGGTACATAGCATAGTTTTTTTCAATGCAATAAAGTTACATAGTGTCTATTTTTTATTAATAAAGGGGTAGTCCCATGGGTTTGCCTTGGTATCGTGTTCATACCGTCGTATTGAATGATCCCGGTCGTTTGATTGCTGTCCATATAATGCATACAGCCCTGGTTGCGGGTTGGGCCGGTTCAATGGCTCTATATGAATTAGCTGTTTTTGATCCCTCCGATCCAGTTCTTGATCCAATGTGGAGACAAGGCATGTTCGTTATACCCTTCATGACTCGTTTAGGAATAACCGATTCATGGGGTGGTTGGAGTATTACAGGGGGGACAGTAACGAATCCGGGTATTTGGAGTTACGAAGGTGTAGCGGGGGCACATATTGTGTTTTCCGGATTGTGCTTCTTGGCAGCTATCTGGCATTGGGTGTATTGGGATCTAGCAATATTTGTTGATGACCGTACAGGAAAACGTTCTTTGGATTTGCCTAAAATCTTTGGAATTCATTTATTTCTCTCAGGAGTGGCTTGCTTTGGTTTTGGGACATTTCATGTAACAGGATTGTATGGTCCTGGAATATGGGTGTCTGATCCGTATGGACTAACTGGAAAGGTACAATCTGTAAATCCAGCATGGGGTGTGGAAGGTTTTGATCCTTTTGTTCCAGGAGGAATAGCCTCTCATCATATTGCGGCAGGGACATTGGGCATATTAGCAGGCTTATTCCATCTCAGTGTCCGCCCGCCACAACGCTTATACAAAGGATTACGTATGGGCAATATTGAAACCGTTCTTTCCAGCAGCATCGCTGCTGTCTTTTTTGCAGCGTTTGTTGTTGCTGGAACTATGTGGTATGGGTCAGCAACTACCCCCATCGAATTATTTGGTCCCACCCGTTATCAATGGGATCAGGGATACTTTCAGCAAGAAATATATCGAAGAGTCAGTGCTGGACTAGCCGAAAATCAAAGTTTATCAGAAGCTTGGTCTAAAATTCCTGAAAAATTAGCTTTTTATGATTACATCGGAAATAATCCTGCGAAAGGGGGATTATTCAGAGCGGGTTCAATGGATAACGGGGATGGAATAGCTGTCGGGTGGTTAGGACACCCTATATTTAGAGATAAAGAAGGGCGTGAACTTTTTGTACGTCGTATGCCTACTTTTTTTGAAACATTTCCAGTTGTTTTGGTAGACGGAGATGGAATTGTTAGAGCCGACGTTCCTTTTCGAAGGGCAGAATCGAAGTATAGTGTCGAACAAGTAGGTGTAACCGTTGAGTTCTATGGTGGCGAGCTGAATGGCGTGAGTTATAGTGATCCTGCTACTGTGAAAAAATATGCTAGACGTGCTCAATTGGGTGAAATTTTTGAATTAGATCGTGCTACTTTGAAATCCGATGGTGTTTTTCGTAGCAGCCCAAGGGGCTGGTTTACGTTTGGACACGCTTCATTTGCTCTGCTTTTCTTCTTCGGACACATTTGGCATGGTGCTAGAACCTTGTTCAGAGATGTTTTTGCTGGTATTGACCCGGATTTGGACGCTCAAGTGGAATTTGGAGTATTCCAAAAACTTGGAGATCCAACTACAAGAAGACAAGTAGTCTGATGCAGCATTGCTCTACTATTTTAGTTTCTCACTTCTGCTTCTATTTTCGATTTGTGCTTTTTATTTAAAATAAGGTATAAGGTACTGGAGAAATATGGATTTAAATCGCCGCCCTTTTTGATTCTTTTTTTCTTTAATCCGGGGGATGATCCCAAATAAACAGGTATGGAAGCTATAATTGGAAACCACGATCGAATTTATGGAAGCATTGGTTTATACATTCCTCTTAGTCTCGACTCTAGGGATCATTTTTTTCGCTATCTTTTTTCGAGAACCGCCTAAAGTTCCAACTAAAAAAACAAAATGATTTTATTTTATCTCAATTGAAGTAATGGGCCTCCCAATATTGGGAGGCCCATTACTTCTACTTCAACTAGTCCCCGTGTTCCTCGAATGGATCTCTTAGTTGTTGAGAGGGTTGCCCAAAAGCAGTATATAAGGCGTACCCAGTAAAACTTACAAGTAACCCAGATATAGAGATGGCGACTAGGGTTGCTGTTTCCATTATTATAGAATTTCAAGACCACACTGGATCCATGATAAGATCGTTTATTTACAACGGAATGGTATACAAAGTCAACAGATCTCAATCAATACAAAATAGGATTTATGGCTACACAAACAGTTGAGGGTAGTTCTAGAGCTCGTCCAAAAAGAACTTCTGCAGGGGGGTTGTTGAAACCCTTGAATTCGGAATATGGTAAAGTAGCTCCTGGATGGGGAACTACTCCTTTGATGGGAGTCGCAATGGCTTTATTTGCGGTATTCCTATCTATTATTTTGGAGATTTATAATTCGTCCGTTTTACTGGACGGAATTTCACTGAATTAGAATGAAATTTACAAGAATCACAAAATACTACCTTTTAAATAAGCATTTAGGTATCGGATTTTGATTTTCGTTGATTGGTAGTTCGACCGCGAATTTTTTATTTCTGTATTTCCGGAATATGAGTGTGCGACTTGTTCGAATTGATCCTATTGATAGTACAGAGCATAGATCTGTCGTCTTGATCGAGATGGCTTTACTCCGTCGGATATTCATTCGAGTATCTGGAGCACGGAATATATGAAATAGATCACGAAGTATTCGAACTATGATTCATACTTAATATTCAGACCCCTTGGCCGGATTCAAAAAATTTTTCCAAAGACAAAATTTTCAATTGCAAGATTTTTCTTCTTTCAAATTCCCCATTTCTGCTTTTATTTTACTCAAAGCACAAATTTGAATAAATGATGATCCAAGGATTCTTACTCATGGAATCTTTGGACTTAGTTTGAAGGTTTTATTGAATCATCGTGGTTCTAGTATGAATCTGAGGTTTCAATTGATTCATAGGGTCTTAACAAGAAAATTCCTAGCAATAATAAAGAAAACAAAAGTCAAGCTGCATTACATACAACTCAAAATAACAAATCAAAGAAAATGAAATAGGTAAATAGAAGATTCAAGAGGCCTGTAACGATCAACATAAAGATAAGCGCGTCGACTTGATTTTTTGGCATTCTAATTATAACCACAAAGAAAAGCTTTCTTATTTTTATTCTTTCGTATTTTTAGATAAGATTGAATCAAAAAATTAAGAAGTTTCCAATTTTCTATTCCATACCAGTATTGGGGTGGTTTTGTTTGAGCCGTACGAGATGAAATTCTCATATACGGTTCTCAGAGGGGAGTTCTCTTGGTTTACCTATCTCAATAAAGTCTACGATTGGTTCGAAGAACGTCTCGAGATTCAGGCGATTGCAGATGATATAACTAGTAAATACGTTCCTCCTCATGTCAACATATTTTATTGTCTGGGAGGAATTAC